ATTAATCTATTGATTTTTTTTGTTTTAAATCCATTAGGCTCAAAACCTACTATGCAAAACACCTAAAACAAATGCTATGATATATTTTAATTCTATCAATTATTTTAACAATTTACTCAAAAAATTGAATTATATTTTGAATTTTTCTTGAATTAAACACATTTTCTTTTATCTATATCTTATTTAATAACAAATTTAACTATAACTCCTCTAGATCAGCAATTATTTACTTTATTATAAGATTTTTTTCAACTTTTCTAATTTTATTAAATTTTTTAAACTACTCAAATATTATATTAATAGAATCAAATTTTATATTTAATATTGGCTTATTAATTAAACTAGGAGTAGCCCCATTTCACTTCTGAATCATTCAAATAGCAAAAAATTGTTCCATATTTCAATTTTCCATTCTTATAACAATCCAAAAAATTATTCCAATTTCATTTTTAATATCCTTATTACAACTTAAAATTATCTTTCCTCTTACCATTATTAGATTAATTTTCTTATATGACCTATTAAATTCTAATTCAATTAAATCAATTGTTATTTCCTCTTCAATTGTTAATAACAATTGAATAATTATATTGTGCGCATGTAACTATCAAATCCTATTAACTTACTTTTATACCTACTCATTTATTATCTTTCAATTTATATATTTTTGTATAAAATTAAACATAAAAAATTTAAATAATATAAAAAAAAAAATTAACTTATCTATATTAATTTTCTCTTTAATTGGTATTCCACCATTTTTAGGATTTTACATTAAATTAATTTCAGTATTTCATTTTATTAATTTATTTTCTACAATTTTAATCATATTAATTTTAATTATATCAATTATTATTTCATATATATATTTAAAAATAATTTTTATTCCATCAATAATAAATTGAAATTCTAATTTTAATATAAACTTAAAAATTTTATTTATTAATCTAATTCTTCCAATATTATTATTTATTTAAAAATTAAGATTTTATTTAGATATTTGCAATATCAATATTCTTAATTATAAATTAATGCGATGACTATATTCAACTAACCATAAAGACATTGGAACAATATACTTTGGATTTGGTATTTGATCAGCTATGCTAGGTACCTCTCTAAGAAATATTATTCGTTTAGAACTTAATCAACCAGGTTCTTTAATTGAAAATGATCAAATTTACAATAGTATTGTAACAGCACATGCATTTGTTATAATTTTCTTTATAGTAATACCTATTATAATTGGAGGTTTTGGAAATTGATTAATTCCAATTATACTCATATCTTCAGATATAGCTTTTCCACGAATAAATAATATAAGCTTTTGAATAGTTATATCTTCTTTAATATTATTAATTATATCAATAATTTCATCCCAAGGTGTTGGTACAGGATGAACAGTTTATCCACCACTTTCAAGATATCTTGGACATTCAGGAAGAGCAGTAGATCTAGCTATCTTAAGCCTTCACTTAGCAGGAATCTCTTCAATTATAAGCTCACTAAATTTTATTATTTCAATTATTAACATAAAAAATAAAAATCTATATTTAGAACACATCTCACTTTTTTGTTGAAGAATTCTTATTACAACATTTCTTCTTCTCTTATCCCTCCCAGTATTAGCAGGAGCTATTACAATACTTCTAACAGATCGAAATTTTAATACATCATTCTTTGACCCAAGAGGAGGAGGAGACCCTATCTTATATCAACATTTATTTTGATTTTTTGGTCACCCAGAAGTTTACATTTTAATTATCCCAGGATTTGGTATAATTTCACATATTATTAGATTTTATACAAGAAAAAAAGAACCATTTGCTCCATTAAGTATAACTTATGCAATATTAGCAATTGGATTTCTAGGATTTTTAGTATGAGCTCATCATATATTTTCTATTGGAATAGATATTGATTCTCGAGCTTATTTCACTTCAGCAACTATAATTATTGCAATTCCCACAGGAATTAAAATTTATAGTTGATTAGCAACAATTAGAGGTTCACATATAACATTTGATATCCCATTTATTTGATCACTAGGATTTATTTTTCTATTTACTATTGGAGGACTAACTGGAATTGTTTTATCAAACTCATCCTTAGATATTATTTTACATGACACATACTATGTAGTTGCTCATTTCCACTATGTTTTATCAATAGGAGCCGTATTTGCCATTATAGCTAGTGCAACTCACTGATTCCCTATTATATTTAATTTAATCCCAAATCAAAAATACTTAAAAATTCAATTTTGAAGAATATTTATAGGAGTAAATATAACATTTTTCCCTCAACATTTCCTTGGGTTAAATGGAATACCACGCCGATACTCAGACTACCCAGATGCTTTCTCATTTTGAAATTTAATTTCATCTACAGGAAGAATTATCTCGACATGCAGAACTATTTTCTTTTTTTTCTGCCTTTGAGAAAGATCAACTTCCAACCTATTTCTAATCTCAATAAATTACAATATTTCTTCAATTGAATTTTCAATAAATTATCCAATAAATAATCATACTTTTCTTCAATCTTCAATAATCTGACACTAGAATCTTAAGCTCCAAGAGCAATACTTTGAAAAAGTATAGGAATATGATTCATTCAACTTTGTTGAACTTGAGTATGAAAAACTCATATGATAATTTCACTAAAAAGTCAAGCTTTCCCTTCTTGGTAACAACAAGATACTTCAGAGTGAGCTTTCTTAAAAAAAAAAAACTTCTAAAATACTAAGTATATTTAATTTCCAATTAAAAAGAATAAGAAGTAATCCCTATCTGAATAATAATAATAACTCAAAATGCAAATTCTCCAATTATAGAAAGACTTATTTTCTTTTATGATCACACTTCTTTAATTTTATTAATATTAACATTTTCTGTTTTAATAAATTTTATATCTATTTTTTCTGAATCTTTTTTTAAACGATTTTTTTCAGAAAACCATGAACTTGAATACTTTTGAACTACTTTGCCAGCTTTTATCTTATTATTCCTAGCTTTCCCTTCATTAAAAATTCTATATATATCTGAAGAATATCTTCAACCCAGACTTACAATCAAAGCTATTGGACATCAATGATACTGATCTTATGAATATTCTGAATTAAATTCTATAACATTTGATTCTTTTATTCAAAATAATAATCTTATTCGTTTACTAGATACATCTAACCATTTAATTATCCCAATTAATACTCCAATCCGAATACTAATCACATCAGAAGATGTAATTCATTCTTGAACTATTCCATCACTAGGGGTTAAAGTAGATGCTATTCCTGGTCGAATCAATCAACTAATTCTTCATGTAAATCGACCAGGAATTCTTACTGGCCAATGTAGAGAAATTTGTGGTGCAAATCACAGATTTATACCAATTACTATTTCAGCCATTTCTATAAATAAATTTATTTCATCAATCTCATTGAATGGCCGATTAGGTGATGGTCTCTTAAACCATTTATAGCATTTAGCTTTCAATGAATACCTCAAATATCTCCTATAAACTGAACACTTCTAACATTACTTTTAATTTTAATTAGTTCTATTATAAAAACAAATATCAAAATTAACAAAAAAATTTACTCTAATAAATATTTTATCAATAAAAATAAAATATCCCAATGATAACAAATTTATTTTCAATATTTGATCCATCTAACTTTCTATTTTCTTCTATTTGATTTATAATTTTATTCATCTTTTTAAATCCTTTAATTTTAAACAACTCTTTTTCAACAATAAAAAATATTATTCTAAAGACTATTTTTAAAGAATTTTTAAATAATAATCCTAATTCAATCATTTCCTTCAACATATCTATTATTTTTTTTATAATTATTATATTAAATTTATTTGCTATGCTCCCTTTTTCATTCACATTTACAGCTCAAGTCAATTTAATTTTTCCTTTTAGTCTAACCTTATGGCTCACAATTAATTTATTTTCTATTTTTAATAAAACAAATAATTTTTTTTCCCATCTTCTCCCACTAGGTTCACCTACTATTTTAATACCAATTTTAATTTTAATTGAATTAATTAGAAATTTAATTCGTCCAATCACCCTATCAGTGCGACTAATTGCTAACTTAATTGCAGGACATCTACTTATTCATTTACTTAGTTCATTTAGATTATACTTAAGAAATATATTCTTTCTAATTATTCCATTTTCTATAATTCTTTATATCCTTGAATTAGCTGTTTGTTTTATTCAAGGATATATTTTTACTATTTTAATTTCTCTATATGCCAACGAAATAAATTAATGACAAAAATTTCTCAATCACTATACATTCTTTCTATCAGCCCATGACCAATTATCCTATCTATATCAATTCTATCTTCAGCTATTACATTTATTTCTATAATTCACTCAAAATTAAATATCTATATATTTATTCTAATTATTTTAATAATTCTTATACCAAGCCTACTATGATGACGAGATGAAATCCGAGAGTCTACATATCAAGGAAATCACTCAAATAATATAATAAATCTTCTAAAAAAAAGAATAATTATATTTATTACATCAGAAATTATATTCTTTTTAAGATTCTTTTGGGCTTATTTCCATTGTGAAATTTCTCCTAATATCGAAATTGGTAATTCTTGGCCACCAATTGGAATTAAAACATTTAATCCATTTAGAATCCCTTTATTGAACTCAATTATTTTACTTTCATCTGGAAGAACAGTTACTTTAGCTCATCATTTATTTTTAAATAAAAATATCTCCAAATCTTTTTATATAATTAACTTTACTATCCTTCTAGGAATAGTATTTTCAATATTTCAATGAATTGAATATAATAACTCTTCATTTAACATTTCCGATTCTATTTACAGAAGAACATTCTTTATCACTACTGGATTCCATGGAATCCATGTAATTATTGGTAGAATAATACTCATATCAAACTCAATCCGACTTTATAATTTTCATATATCTAAAAACCATGCTATTAATTTAGACTTAGCTATTTGATACTGACATTTTGTTGACGTAGTTTGATTATTCCTATTTATCTCAATTTATTGATACGGAAAATCAAACTTTAATTAATTTATAATATTTACTTGTCATGTAAAAATAACTCAGGTAAGTTTGAAACATTTAAGGTTTTATACTATTAGCCTTCAAAGCTAAAGACTCATTTGAAAATGTTATACATATTTGTTTTTTTTTAAAAAAAAACTTATTTACAATTAAAATATAGATAATTACAAAAAGAAGGGTGTATATAATTATATATTTTATTATTAAATAATTTAATTACTCTTGTTTATCTACTAATCAAATGAAATAAAGAAGGGTGTATATATACTAATTTCTTTTTTTCCTTTTTTATTTCCTCAGGAAATAAAGAAATTAGTATAATTACCAAAAAATAGTACTCTCAAACAATACCCTTCATATTATTTCATTTAATTATTTTTAAAATTTATTCAATAGTCTTATTTAAGGTATTGTTTTGAGACAAGTAAAGCTTATTCAAACTTTCATAAGTAAATTTATACAAATAATTATCTGTATTTTTAAAATTACAATTTATAAAATATTTGTATTTTTATATATAAAAATATTTAATTAAATATATATTTTATTTTAATTTTTAAGAAAAAAAAAATAGGAACCGGCCTCTCGGCGTCGGAAAGTTAATATTATATTATTTTCATTATAAAATTAATGTTAAATAAATAAATTTATAATTATCTATTATAATTAATTCACTTAGAATAATGAAATTAAATTGTATATTTATAATATTTTTTAATATATTTGTTTTATGAATTTAATTAATTTAAAATATTTATATTTATTTTTATAAAATTAATAAAATATCTGGTAATTATATATATATGCTTTTAAAAATCTTTGAAATCACAATTCAACATTATAAAACTCTAAAAGCTAATATAATCATATTAAAAAATTTATTAAAATTGTAAGCAAAAAATTTATTAATAAAACAATTCTTTCAGAAATTTTTATATTTATTGTAATTAAATTTCTTTTTTCTAAAGAAATTGATAATCTAGTTATCAAAAAAATTCTATAAATTCTACTTACTATAATAATAAAAAATATTATTAATAAATTTAATATTCTTTTATTTAAAATTCTTCTAAAAATTAAAATTTCACTAAAAAAATTTAAAGTTATAGGAAATCCTAAATTTACAATTGAATAAATTATTCACCATATATTAAATAAATAAATATACTTAGCGTATTTAGATAAATTTAAAATATTTCGAGAATGTGAACGATAATAAATTATTCCTAATATAAAAAATATTATTGTTGAACTAATCCCATGAGCTAATATTATTATTAACGATCCTAATTTCCCCATTTCTCTATAAGAAAAAATTCCTATTAAAATTAATCTTATATGAGATACAGAAGAATAAGCAACTATACGTTTTAAATCAATTTGAAATAAACAAACTAAACCTATTAAAATTCCTGATCATATCCCAATAGAAAAAATAATATTTCCTATTTTAAAATTTCCTCAATAAAAATTTTCTATTAATTTTAATAAACCAAATCCACCTAATTTTAATATTAAACCAGCTAAAACTATAGAACCTCCTATTGGAGATTCTACATGAGCTCGAGGCAACCACACATGAAAAAAAAATATAGGTAATTTTACTAAAAAAATTAAAATTATTAAAATTATGTAAATTAAACTTATTTCTAAATTTAAAAATTTTAATAAGATATAATTAAAAGAAAAATTTACACTATAATATTTTATTAATCTAATTAAAAATATTAAAGAAAATGAAAAAGTATAAAAAAATAAATATAAACTTGCTCTAATTTTTTCCTTTCTTACTCCCAAAAATATTATATATAAAAAAATTGGAACTACAGATAATTCAAATATTAAATAAAAATAAAAAAAATTCTCTACTCAAAATCTAAAAGATAAAATTATTAATAAAATTATTATTAAATATAAATTTAATTTATTATTTATATAAAATTCTTCAAATGATTTTAAAATAATCAATATAAAAATAAAAAATAATAATGTTAATATATACAACAAATAAGAAATTCTATCAAAAAAATCTCACAATAAAAATCTTATTTCATATAAAATAATTAAATATACTATTAATATTTTATCTTTTCTAAATAATAAAAATAAAAAAAAAATTAATTTTGTCATTAATAAGAAAAATTTATAAAAAATAAATCTTCTCCATACCAAAAAATTCCTTTAATTATAAGTATTAAACCAACTCTTCTTTCAATAACTAAAAAAGATAAAAATAAAATTAAAATTTCTATTCCTCCTTCCCCAAATCTAATTACTCTAACTAAACATATAAAATATGTTATTATTAATCCTTCAAAACATAAAAGTAAAAAATAAAAATTCTTTCAAATAAAAAAAATTTTAAATAATCATATTAAAATAATATAATAAAAAAAAATTAACTTCACTCAGAAATAAACCTTTAGTCTCCAAAACTAATATTCTAAAAACTATTTTCTGTTAATGCCAAATTATATATCAAATATTTTATTTCCAATTACTAAATTGCCAACTCCATCTACCATTAATTACAATTGAAACTTAGGTTCTCTATTAGGATTTACTTTAATAATTCAACTAATTTCTGGAATTCTAATTTCTATACACTATAACTCTTCAATTAATGAAGCTTTTGATAGAGTAATTCATATTTCACGAAATGTTAATAACGGATGATTAATACGAATTATCCATATTAATGGAGCATCTTTATTTTTCATTTTAATTTATTCTCACATAGCTAAAAACTTACTTTTAAGATCTTTTAAATTAAATCATACTTGAAATTCAGGTATTATAATTTTATTAATTCTTATAGCTACTGCATTTCTTGGATATGTTCTTCCATGAGGTCAAATATCCTTTTGAGCAGCAACAGTAATCACAAATTTATTATCAGCTATTCCTTTCTGAGGAAATGAAATTGTAATTTGACTATGAGGAGGATTTTCAGTTTGAAGTCCAACTTTAACACGATTTTTTTCTCTACATTTTTTATTACCATTTATTATTTCTGCTCTTGCTATTGTTCATATAATTTCTCTTCATTCTACTGGTTCTTCTAACCCAATTGCTATTGAAATAAATAAAGACAAAATTAAATTTCATCCCTACTTTACTAGAAAAGACTTAATTGGGCTAATTATAATAATATTTTTATTTTTTATAATAATTTTACATTTCCCGTATATTTCAACTGACCCCGAAAATTTCATTCCAGCAAATCCTTTAATTACACCAATTCATATCCAACCAGAATGATATTTTTTATTTGCTTATGCTATTTTACGATCAATTCCTAATAAATTAGGAGGAGTAATCGCACTTTTTTTAAGAATTATAATTTTTTTAATTAAACCATTTCAAATAAATAAAAAAAATTCTTTTAAATTCAACCCAATAAAAAAAATTATATGTTCTTTATTTTTCCATATTTTTATTATTCTATCTTGAATTGGAATAAACCAAGTAGAATATCCATTTGAATCTATTGGACTAATTTATAGAATTCTTTACTTTTTAATCATCTTGATAATTTAAATCCTAAGCTTTTAGCATTTGTTTTGAAAACAAAAGATAGATTTTTCTAGGATTTTAAAAAAAAACAAAAAAAAAAAAAAAAAAAAGTAATAATATCATAAGTTTCTTTCAGGCTATTTCTATTAAAAAATCATATCGTAATCGAGGAAAAGTTCTTCGAATTCATAAATAATAATATAGTATTATTATAGATATAACTCAAATAAACTCTATTCTTATAAATATAAAAGAAGTAATAACACAAAAAAATACTATAAATCCATATTCAAAAATAAAAATAAATGAAAAATATCCACCCCAATATTCCGTATTAAATCCAGATACTAACTCAGATTCTCCTTCTAAAAAATCATAAGGAAGACGATTTCTTTCAGCCAAACATACAAATAGTCAAATAATAAAAAAACTTATATTTACAAATAATAATATAAAATTATATATTTCTATAATTACAATAAAATTAAAATTTTCATAATATATAAAAATTCTCATTAGTAAAAAAATTAATAAAATTTCATAAGATACTATTTGCGAAATTGAACGAAAACTTCCAATTAAAGAGAATTTATTCCCAGAAAAGAAACCTCCATATATCAAAAAATAAACTCTCATTCTTAAAATACCAACTAATAAAACTATTCCATAGCTTAGTATTATAATCCCACCCGATAATGGGTATAATATTAATACAGTCAAATATAAATATATTGCTAAAATAGGAGAAAAATTCCATAAAAATCTTTCATTAAAACGTAACTTTAAATTATCTTTTAAAAATAATTTAATAGCATCTCTAAAAGGTTGAAAAAATCCTATCAACCCAACTCGATTTGGCCCAATTCGCAAATGAAAATTTCCTAGAACTCGCCGTTCTATTAAAGTATAAAAAGCTACAGCTATCAAAGAAAAAATTATTACTAATAAATATAATATTATATAAATTTTATTTTTAAGTTCTAAAACTTCCTTAAGTTTAAATCTTTTAAATTATAAAATCCTTTCGTACTAATATAATTAAAATAATTTGTAGATAAAAACCAATCTGGCTTACACCGATTTGAACTCAGTTCAAGTAAAATTTTAAAAGTCGAACAGACTTTCTTTTTTAGCTACTGCACTAAAAAGATCTTTTAAACCAACATCGAGGTCGCAATCTAATTTATATATAAGATCTAAATAAATTAATTACGCTGTTATCCCTAAAGTATTTTATCAAACACTAAAAAATTAGTTCTTTCATAAAAATTTATTTGTAATTTCAAATAATTACCCCAATTAAATTTTAATTTTTTCTTCTTAAATAATTAAAATAAAATTTTAGGGTCTTCTCGTCTTACAAAATCTAATAGAATTTTCACTATTAATTTAAATTCAATTTATATAAATTGTAACTTTACTAGTAATTAATCCATTCATTCCAGCCTTCAATTAAAACACTAATGATTTTGCTACCTTCGCATGGTCAAAATACCACGGCCATTTAAAATTCATAGGGCAGAAATCAGATTAAATTATAAACCTAAGCTTTTGATAAACTTTTTACAAGTAAATTTAATAAACAAATTAAATTTAATCTATTTTTATAATAAAATTATTTTTCAATTTTTATCTACTAATTTAATAATTTTATTAATTTATAAAATAAATCAACTTGACTATTTAAAATTATTATATTTAATATTATTTAAACAAACATAATTCTAAAGATTTATATTAAAAATAATTACAAAAATCAAATTAATTCTTAAAATTCTTTTATATTGATTTATTTATCCTCTACTTCTCAGCATCTAACTTTTAACATAAAATTTTTCAACATTTTTAATTATATGTTAGATTAGTAAAATTCAAATAATTTAATAAAAATTTTATCTATTAATCCTTATGCAAAAGGTATAATAAAACAATTTTATTCTTTAATTAAATTTAAACT